AATGATAAGCACTTCTTTTTTTTTTTGCGTATAGCATACATATTTATTTATATTGTATAACATATTTAGATATTTAGATTGTATATATGTTTAGATTGTATATATGTATATTAAATACAAATACATAAGTATATAAGTATATAAAGTATAAGAAATGAACTTAACGACGAGATTTATTATCGTTTCTTGCATGTCTCGTAAAAGACAGAGTAGGTGCAAATTCTCCCAATTTGTGACCCACCATACGATCCGTTATATAAATAGGTAAATGTTCCTTTCCATTATGAATAGCGATTGTATGGCCAATCATTGTGGGTATAATGGTAGATGCCCGAGACCAAGTTACTATTATTTCTTTCTCTTCCCTCGTGTTGAGTTTTTCAATTTTTGCCGATAAATGATTAGCTACAAAAGGGTTTTTTTTTAGTGAACGTGTCATGTCACAGTGTATTACTCCTTTTTTTTTTTACATTTTTTATTTTAAAGATTGGCATTCTATGTCCAATATCTCGATCTAAGTTAAGTATGGAGGTCAGAATAAATACAATAATGATGAATGGAAAAAAGAGAAAATCCTTTAGCTAGAAAAGGGGCGGATGTAGCCAAGTGGATCAAGGCAGTGGATTGTGAATCCACCATGCGCGGGTTCAATTCCCGTCGTTCGCCCATTACATTTTTTTCAAATAAAAAAAAAATTCTATTTTCAATATTCCTATTTACGGCGACGAAGAATAAAACTATCACTATATTTTTTCCTTTTCCTACTTCTTCTTCCAAGCGCAGGATAACCCCAAGGGGTTGTGGGTTTTTTTCTACCAATTGGGGCTCTCCCCTCACCGCCCCCATGGGGATGGTCTACAGGGTTCATAACTACTCCTCTTACTACAGGACGCTTACCTAGCCAACACTTAGATCCGGCTCTACCCAAACTTTTTTGGTTCACCCCAACATTACCCACTTGTCCGACTGTTGCTAAGCAGTTTTTGGATATCAAACGGACCTCCCCAGATGGTAATCTTAATGTGGCCGATTTACCTTCTTTTGCTATCAGTTTCGCTACAGCACCTGCTGCTCTAGCTAATTGTCCACCCTTTCCAAGTGTAATTTCTATGTTATGTATGGCCGTGCCTAAGGGCATATCGGTTGAAGTGGATTCTTCTTTTTTATCAATAAAAACCCCTTCCCAAACTGTACAAGCTTCTTCCAAAGCATACGGCTTTCTAGATGTATATGATGATATCTAGACAGATGGATCTTATATAAATCGTATGATGAAGTACCACATGAGTGGATATATAGGAATCCAAATCTGCTGAATCACTCATGTTATGATCTTCTACATCCTAGGTCTCCCCGTTCCGTCATCTGGCTTATGTTCTTCATGTAGCATTCAGACCGAATGACTCTATGAAATTACGTCGATACTTCCACATATTATGGGTAACGTAGGAGACATCTCTCTTTTTCCCCGGGGGTATCTTAATTACCACTGCTTAGCTTTCAATTCGCCTCTGACCATCAAATTAAATGTGAATAACCCGTCCTCCTCTCTTTGAAACAAGGGGCGCTTCCGGTTCTGTGCGTGCTTCAAACAATTTTGTCTTCTCCATATTACCATATATCTAGAGTCAATAATTTTCTATGATGAACTACTGAACTCAATCACTTGCTGCCGTTACTCAACAGTTTTCTGTTGAGGTCTATCCCGTAGAGGTGCTCAAATTGGATCAGTGATCGATTTCTAGGTTTCGTCGTAAACCTAATTGGTTACTTCCAATTACGTAAATCAATAGTTCAAACCGCACTCAAAGGTAGGGCATTTCCCATTGATATAGGAACTTCTGTACCAGAAACAATGGTATCTCCAATTATAGCCCCTCTGGGATGTAAAATATATCTCTTCTCACCATCCCCATAGTGTATGAGACAAATGTATGCATTTCGATTAGGGTCGTATTCTATGGTTACGATTCTACCAGATATGTCTTTTTCATTCCGTCGAAAATCGATTTTACGGTATAGACGCTTATGACCTCCCCCTCTATGCCGTGCGGTAATGATTCCTCTGGCATTACGACCTTTACTACAACGATGCTGTCCATAGATCAAATTATTTCGTGGATTGGATTTCACTTGACTGTTTACGGCTCCATTGCGTGTGCTCGGGGTAGAAGTTTTGTATAAATGTATCGCCGTGTTATTAAGTATTTTGCTTTAAGTTCTTTTCTCTATAAGAGGTGGAATAGAATAACCCGATTCAAGCGTAATGATCATACGTCTGTAATGCATTGTATGTCCCATAATAGGTCCCCTTCTTCTACCCTTTCCCGGGAGTCGATGACTATTCATAGCTATTACCTTGACACCAAAGAAGAGTTCGACCCAATGCTTTATTTCTGTCCTAGTTGATCCTGATTCGACATTAGAAGTATATTGATTGTTCCCCAATAACCGAATACTTTTTTCTGTAAATACTGCATATTTGATTCCATCCATAAATCCATTTTCTTCCCTATGAGTTCCAGTATCGATAAGAATTCTAGTTCTTACTGTTCATATGTTATGGTATGAATATACCATACCAATTCGTTATGGATGGATGATGAGATTCCATTGATACAGAGCCAATTCCAATAGACTTATTAAACGTTCCCATTGGCGTGCATCCAGCAGGAATTGAACCTACGAATTTACCAATTATGAGTTGGGCGCTTTAACCATTCAGCCATGGATGCTTAACTTAACACATCATATATTGTAAATAAACAAATTCCAATTGGGATGCTTAACTTAACACATCATATATCGTAAATAAACAAATTCCAGTTCAAATACAATCTTCGCCGGAGGAGGTCTAAATATCAATGAAGAGACATCAATTCAAATCCTGGATCGTCGAATTGAGAGAGATATTGAGAGAGATCAAGAATTCTCACTATTTCTTAGATTCATGGATCAAATTCAATTCAGTGGGATCTTTCACTCACATTTTTTTCCATCAAGAACGCTTTATGAAACTTTTTGACCCCCGAATTTGGAGTATCCTACTTTCACGTGATTCGCAGGGTTCAACAAGCAATCGATATTTCATGATCAAAGGTGTAGTACTGCTTGTAGTAGCGGTCCTTATATCTCGTATTAACAATCGAAAGATGGTCGAAAGAAAAAATCTCTATTTGATGGGGCTTCTTCCTATACCTATGAATTCCATTGGACCTGGAAATGAGACATTGGAAGAATCTTTTTGGTCTTCCAATATCAATAGGTTGATTGTTTCGCTCCTGTATCTTCCAAAAGGGAA